TGACCCGGTCTGGCCCATTCCTCGAAAGAAGTTTTTATGGGATCCCTATCTACCAAAATTTTAACTTCTGGTTCCGGCGAACGAATAATCATTGAGTCCTCCTCTTTCCGGACAACACATACAAAGAGACCTGCCAATAGTTAAGTAATTAGTGAACCTATGAGAGATGTTTAGACTTTGTTTTTTTATCTTCTATCTCCCATCTATCTATTTTCTTTAGTTATTCACTAGAGCAATTATGATCTGGAAGTGGATCCGGGGCAAGTGTTCGGATCTATTATGACATAGTCGTGAGGCGCTTAACGGACCTTTTTAATCTTATAAAACTTTTTCTGGGTTTTGAATTGATGCCAATTTCTTTTTGGGTAACCTAGTGTATTCATACCTCAATTCGAAGTTCCTACAGGGAGCTACTTTATTTTTTACGTAGAACAGATTACTATATACTCTATTTCAAACCGCGTGAACAGTCATTAGTCATTACTAAACTAAGAGACATCCCAGTATTTCTATTTAGTCATTCCAAGGTCTCTTTGATTAGTTTTAATAGCATAAAAAGAATATATTCTCTATTTTATCTGTATATCGTTTATCCCTACGAAATACCAGACGAAATAGAACGATTTTAGAAGGGATATAATGAAATTTTGTGGTTGGTTCTTCCCAGAGAAATGATCCGTTTTATTTGACTGATAGAGACAACAAACAATTAATTATAATATAACAAATAAAAAAAATTCTAAACTTAAACTAAATAATAAACTAAATAATATTAAAGTAATTAATAAAAAAAATAAAAAAATAAGGTGTTCTTATTCGAAACGCCTTGTAATCTTCAACCAATTCTGCGCTTCAATATAATTACCGGGAGTAAGCGCTAGAGCTTGTTTCCAATATTCGGCGGCTTGATCGAACCAAGCCTCCGCAATTTCCGAATTTCCTTGACGAATGGCCTGTTCTCCCCGGTCGGAATAGGCGGGTAAATTCCTTCCCTTAGAACCGTACTTGAGAGTTTCCGACCTCATACGGCTCAGCAGTCAAGTTCTTTTGGTGTCCTTTTTAATCTACCATATCGAATTGAATGAGATTTCTCATGGATTTATCCCATTTTTGTTCTCTCGAGTTAACCAAAACCAAAAGAGGTTATGAGTTTTAAACTTGAATTTTGCTTAATAATTTAATTAATAATTAAATCAGTTTTCTCTTTTTTCCCACCTTCATAAAGCATAGGCATTTCCACTATCATTAGCGTTTTCTAAAAAGGTAACTATCTCGATTTCATATATAAATTTATATAGAATCCTTGAAAAAGCCTTTCCTTTATAATTTAAAGAAAGGAAGAGGCTTACTATCTTTGGGATCAGATGCTACACCGCTGCTCAATACTTTAGGGGATCAACTCTATTACATAAGTTGATTCCTAACTTTTATGTCATATCATGACATAATAAGCAGTTCTTATTGTATCGGCCCAAAACCTCGCGAATTGATCTTTACGGTGCTTCCTCTATCAAATTGGATCCTTTATCCATAGAATAAAGTATTTAGGCATACCTATTTCTTCAGATTCATTATTTCAAATTCTAGGAAGTTTATTTCTTTGCTACAGCTGATAAAAATCGTTGTTTTGGACGATACATATGTAGAAAACCCATTTTTGTTCGAGTATTTATTAACAGATTTGCTCTTTCTTTTCCATTTTTATTTCTATAGTGGAGATAGTCGCACGTAATGACAGATCACGGCCATATTATTAAAAGCTTGTGGTAAGAACGGGTTTCGCTCTAGTGCACGAAAATAATATTCCAAAGCTTTCGTATGTTCTCCGTTTCTTGTGTGGATAAGGCCTATGTTATAGAGTATATAACTTCGATCATAGGGATCAATTTCTAGTCGCATAGCTTCATAATAATTCTGTAAAGCTTCTGCATAATTTCCTTCGGATTGAGCCGACATCCGTTACGGTCGTCATTCGATTCAAAGAATCTCCGTTTCAGAACCGTACATGAGATTTTCATCTCATACGGCTCCTCCTTTATGTACATAATGAGAATAATACATGGAATCAAAAAAAATGGAAATAGTCTCATTATAAACTGAGCGGGGCTGGTGTTTTTACAAGAAATCTCTAGCCAACCTTCTTGTAAAAGATCTTTCCTTAACATCAAGTATGTTGTTGGTACTAGATAAAAAAGGGTAACTCCAGCAATTTCTTTGTCTTAAACGCCTTTTAATTTTCAGGAATTAGTCACTTCAACAGTCTTCGATGGTTATACGGGTATCCAAAACACGAACGAGATGGATGTTTGTTGTCCCAACCATTCTTGTTAGCCTCGATCCTGATAAGGAAAAGGGATAATTTAATTTCTAACAAAGTTTTCGTGTTGTTGATTCCTAGGAGTAGTGCCTCTTCCTCTATGCCTCCTATTGGTACTAGTGGAATAGGTTTGACCTAACCCATAGGTGTAACCCTTCGCTCAATACTCTAGAATCGACAATTGAAGCATTTGAGGCTGCCTTAATCGGGGATACACGACAGAAGGGCTTGTTTTATTGAGAAACTTCACCTTCAACAAGCGTAGATTTATTTCACTAATTTTTTTTCTTTCTATACCCAAATAATATAATAATAATGCGTCTTTCTCCTAAGACTAAGAGCTAAGAGCGGTAAAAAATAAATAAAAAATATAAATAAAATAAATAGCTAAATTAAATTATAAAATAAATAAAAAGAAAATAATCAAATCGCACCATCTCGATAATAGGCGAATGCCTCTTTCTCGCCTGAAGTTGTCGGAATTATTCGTAATAAGATATTGGCTACAATTGAAAAGGTCTTATCAATAAAATTTCCATTTATTCGAGATCTAGACATAGACAGAAATTCATTCTATTATTTCTTATAATTCCCTTTCGTGAGAAAATAATCCCACAAACAAAGGAATTTTACAGTACGAAATAACATAAAAAAAAGACTCATTAAAATTCAACTTCTACTCAAATTGTTTCTTTTTGACAGGAATCAATAAAAACTAAGAAATATTTGAAGCCGATTAGATTTCATCCAAATTAAAATAGAATAACCGCCCTTTTGTGTTGTGTGTATAACGGGTATACGCTATACAATTCAATCTCCAAATTCCTGGGGCCTTTCATGAATTTTGAATAAATCTACGGGGTAAGAGGTTGGGGTAAGGGGTTCTTGTTGAAAGATCTAAAATTGGTAAAGTAATTTTAGAATTTTTATGAAAATAGAATAATAGTCTAAACTAAATAGAATCATGATCTAAAGATCGCTATTAAACATAGTCTAAAAAAATAGATTAATCGATGGAGTCGTTCCCATTCAGTGATTTAATCCGATATAAATATTCGAAAATAAAGTTGGGAATGCCGTCTTCGTAAACATGAATAGATACCTTTATTTATTTTTTGAACAGTTTTTCACAAAAAAATTATGTTTATCCCTCAACCTCGAATAAAGGTTTGGCAAAGTTTTTCTCTTTTTTATAGTTAAAATCGAGTGTACGCGCCTATCCAAAAATCTAATATGAATGAATCACTATTCACTCGGTTTATGAACCATAATCATTATGTAGGAGAGATGGCCGAGTGGTTCAAGGCGTAGCATTGGAACTGCTATGTAGGCTTTTGTTTACCGAGGGTTCGAATCCCTCTCTTTCCGTATCCTTTAACAATGGGCACCATTATTCCAACAGTTAGACCTTTCTTTGATATGTATTCTCGCATCCAAATTTCTGTGATATGGAAAACACTGAAAAGAATGGACAAGGAATGAAAATCCCCCTATTAATCTATGATACATGAATGGTAAAAAAATCTCCGGATAAAACCCCTTCCTCGGGTCTCTTTATATAGGTGAAAGGGAGGGCAAGATTTTCCGAATCCTTGTTAGTTTAGTTAGGTTTAAGTCTGACGAGAATAATATTCTACAACTAGCAATTCATTTATTTTCAAACCGACCCATTTACTATCTATTATTTGATTGACCGATCCTTTATATTGGAACGGGTGAAGAGTCAAATGTTTTGGCAATTCTTCACGGGAGGATGAATCAAGATAATTTTGAACCAGAGACTTAGATTTTTTTTGTTCATCCCTCACTGTAATAATATCTCGGGGTTTGCAGCGATAACTTGGTATATCTACCATACGACCATTAACTAAAATATGTCTATGGTTAACCAATTGGCGGGCTTGAGGAATAGTCGAAGCCATACCTAATCGAAAAAGGATGTTATCCAACCGCATTTCAAGTAATTGTAGTAAAACCTGACCTGTTGACCCTTTTGCTTTTCTGGCGATACGAACGTATTTAAGTAATTGTTCTTCTGTAAGACCATAATGAAAGCGCAATTTTTGTTTTTCTTCTAAACGAATACGATATTGCGATTTTTTACCGGGGCGTAATTGGTTTCGAAGATCGCTTCCAGCTCTAGGCTTTTTACTAGTTAGTCCCGGTAAAGCCCCTAGACGACGTATTTTTTTGAAACGAGGTCCTCTGTAACGCGACATAAAGCCTCCTTATGAAATTTCATAAACCTAAATGAAATTAAACTAAACTAAATGATAAATAGAAAAATGAAAAATAGAATCTAAATATAATAAATACTAAATTAATCGAAATTTATTGAAGCATTGTACTACAAAGAATAATTCGAAAGAATAATTAGATGAATTGGATCAATATCCTGGCCTTAACTTAAATATTATATTAATTCTATAATATTAATATAAAACTATTAACTATTAAATAATATAATAAAATATTAAGAATATAAAAAAAGAATATATAAAAAAAAGAATATATAAAAAGAAAATAAGGGTTCTTTTCTTGATTGATTTGGTCTACATAGATCGAACTTCTACAATTTTATTTTTAATAATTGAAAGTTCTTATGAAATAATAGATGGGTGCCCTTTTGGAAAAGGGGAAGAAACCCTTTCCATTTTTTTGATTTCACATTACCTGTAAAAAATCAAAATCAAAGATATGGAGAAAAAAAGCCAGCTATCGGAGTCGAACCGATGACCATCGCATTACAAATGCGATGCTCTAACCTCTGAGCTAAGCGGGCTCGCATAACATAAATTGTACACACATAGGACTTTAGTAACCTAATGGAGTCTTAGCTATTAACGGTTCATTCTTAACTCTTCACAACTTCATAATTAATATGAATGTAGAATAATTAATCTGAATATAAAAAAAAAAATATAAAAAATATAGAATTTCAAATAAATTTTGAATATTACAATTAATATAACGATATATAATTTTGATCTATTTATTATATCAAATATATGATTATCAATAAGCAATATCTTAATTAGCTTAATTAGATAGTAAGATCTTTTTTTTAATTCAATTGACATTTTCAATTCAAAATTCTTTTTTTTTTTTTTACTATTTTATTTTCCTAATCTAATTCTATTTCATTATTGCTATTTCTTTAGTAATAACATATATATATATATTTCTATATAGTTAGAATTTTAAATAGAATCTGATAATTTAATATGATTAATTTAATACGATATAATAATAGAATATTAATACATAATAATATTGGAAATAATTTCATTCTAAATCTAAATTGATTTATTAAAAATTAATCAAAAAGCCAAAGGAATTATTATTAGTTATAGCCATTAGATTCGTTATGGTTATTAATAATAATTAATATTATACTAACTATTTAATTAATATTATACTAAAATTTCACAATTTAATTCCCTTTTAGTTATTTTGAGTTTGTAAAGATAAGAACTAAGACGAAAACAAAAGAATCGACCGTTCAAGTATTTTAAATTTCACGCTAAAAATGATAGAAATAGGGAAATATATGTCTAAGTATAGTAGAGATGTAATAATACTATAATAAAATAATATTATAATATAATAATATTATATATATGTATAATATAGTATGTTAAGTATACTATATATATGGTATGGATCCATCTATATTGAATTATGGATACAGACATAATAAAATCTTTTCTTATTGGACCAAATATGAGGTTCCGGGAGAGATGAAAGAAGATAGACAAGAAAACCAAATAGAAGGAAAGGGTTTTCAATAGGAGAACCACTATCTAATGAATTCAAGAGTTCCAGCATAATATAAATGAAAGAAAAAGGAAAACGGTATCATAATGCGATCCTAATCAAAAACCAAAAGGGGGGATATGGCGAAATTGGTAGACGCTACGGACTTAATTGGATTGAGCCTTGGTATGGAAACCTACCAAGTGATAACTTTCAAATTCAGAGAAACCCTGGAATTAAAAAAATGGGCAATCCTGAGCCAAATCCGGTTTTCTGAAAACAAACAAGGATTCAGAAAGCGATAATAAAAAAGAATAGGATAGGTGCAGAGACTCAATGGAAGCTGTTCTAACAAATGGAGTTGGTTGCGTTGCGTTAGTAAAGGAATCCTTCCATCGAAACTCCATAAAATAAAGGATGAAGAATAAATCTATATACGTATACGTACTGAATTTCTTTTCATTTTTCATGAAAAATGAAAGAATTGTTGTGAATCAATTCTAAATTGAAAAACGAATCGAATATTCATTGATCAAATCATTTACTCCATCAAAATTTGATAGATCTTTTCAAGACTTGATTAATCGGACGAGAATAAAGATAGAGTCCCATTCTGCATGTCAATATCGACAACAATGAAATTTATAGTAAGAGGAAAATCCGTCGACTTTAAAAATCGTGAGGGTTCAAGTCCCTCTATCCCCAAAAAGGCCAAATGAATTCCCTAATTATTTATCCTATCCTCTCATTCCATTAGCGGTTCAAAATTCGTTATCTTTCTCGTTCATTATAATTCTACAAACGGATCTGAGCGGAAATTTTTTTCTTATCACTTATCACAGGCCTTGTAGTATATATGAAATACTTACAAATGAACATAAGTAATCCCAATATTAAATTTGAATAATTAACAATAATGTAATCCCTTTCCTCTTTTTAATTGACATAGCCCAAGTCGTCTATTAAAATAAAATGATGATGATGCATCATGAATGGTCGGGATAGCTCAGCTGGTAGAGCAGAGGACTGAAAATCCTCGTGTCACCAGTTCAAATCTGGTTCCTGGCACATAAGCGATTTGTATGATTATCTATTCTACAAATTAATTGATATGAGTCCGCATACATATTCTATACATAGAATAGATCATGATACATATTTATCCATATAAGTATCTGGGAATGTACCCCGACTCTTTTTAGAATAGTAAAAGATGAGTAAAGAGTATATGTTTATTATATAAAGTATGTAAAAGAAAATGGTAATACTTCATAGATCAAACAAAAGGTAAATTAGTTGGTTCAAAGACCTAAAAGTCTATTCTAGGAGAGTTAAAGGGTGCGAATAGCCAAGATTCATCTAAGATACAGTACAAATAGACTTTGATCCCCTTTCATTTCTTTCTATTTTATTTTCATTTTCCTATT